CACGGATAATATTACTAATTTCGTCAGCTCTAAGGGGTACCATGAGTCTTTTTGAATTCTTTTTTGGAAGCAAAAAAATAATGCCTATAGTTAGTTATAGGAGAGTAGTAAAAAAGGGGCTAATCAGTTAGTTCTTTCATCACCCCAAACATAGCAATATTAGCACTAATTGTACGTAAATGTAATTCATTATTCAAACAACTATTCAGAGTTCCTAGAGCTCCTTGTAAAGCTTGTTGGAAAACCCGTTGCCGGACTTGATTAATCACTCTTTCTTGTTCAAAAAGAATGGTTTCGTTTTTGGAACTTTCTAATTTTTCCAAAAATCTATAAGTTGAATTAATCCAATTCAATTTGTCTCGTTCTATCTCAGAGTATCCATTTACTCGATACTGATCTGCCTCCATTTCCACTTTCCGTAAGCGGGTGTGGGCTTTTTCCAGCTGTTCAACAGCCCCCCTTCGCAATTCTTCTGAATTTCGAATAGTATTCAAGATCTTCTGTTTTCGATTATCTAATAAATCACTTAATGAAAGTAGATTATCTTTCCATTCATTTTCATTTCCAAAATTCCATAATCCCTTCCCGAACCAAACATGAATCTTTCGATTCATTTGGCTCTCATGCTCAATTACTTAATTGAGAGAGAATGAATTCCCATATATTATATACTTTTTCTATTTTTCACGTAATGAGCCTATCCTCTCCCCCTTTTATCTATTCCTATTTCAAAATATTGATCTCTGTTCATATTTCACAATATTGAAACTGATCAATAATCATAATCCAATACTCAAATATTCGGAGGATTCTTCTGACAAAAATATATCAAATATAGAAATATATCAAATCAAATATATATATTTGTTTGTATAATATAGAATTCAGAATTAATAGAAAATTTCTAATATTTAATATTGTAATTGTCAGCAAAGTTGTTTCTTTTTTTTCTTTCAAATCCAAAGAATTCTTCTCACTTTATACATAGGTCATCAATTCGGCATTGTAAAAAAGACCCAAATCATTTTATCGACATGAGTGTTTTATATCGAAAAAAATTCGAACTATTCGTTTTGATTTCTGTATTGTATAAAAAAAACTCTTTATAACCTATGTATTTATAAACTAAACATAGTAGTAGAAAGAGTACTATGCTGCATCTGAACTTCAAACAGTTTGGCTTTAACCATATTAATGGTCACAAATTATTGGTTAATAGAGAATCAAAGTCGATATACCAATGAATGAATCACGAAATGCTATGGTTCTTAAATATGATTTTTGAATTTATTCAGAAGTAATTCGCGGGATCATGCACTCTTTCCTAGTTCTAACAAAAAAAGTACAGCTGGGTGGATCCAGCCTATTCTTGAAATAAACAACTCGCACACACTCCCTTTCCAAAAAAGATCAATACACCAAGCACTACGCTTAGATTTATTGGATTTGTTGCTAAAATATCGGTATTTAACCCGAAACTCCCGGCGGATGGCCAGTGACCTAAGGAAACGAAAGAATCGGTTACATTTTTTTTCATATGATCTCCTATTTTCTTTTAGATGGACTAAAAAAAAAGAACTCTGTCCCTTTTTGTATTATATCACTTTCAACTCTTTTTTTATTTTTCCTGTATATTTATATATTGATTATTGATTTTTTATTTATTTTAGTATTTATTTTGTTAATTTTAATTTACCTATACAGAATCAAAAAAAGATTCTATTTCCATAGAAATGTATTTTTTTTTCATTGAAATGAAAAAAAAATTCCCAAAAATAATGATCATTATTAGAATTAGGGACCAGGTCTCATGTCAATGGCGAAAAACCTCAGTTCTTGCAATACTCCTTAAATAAACATAAACTAAAAAGGCTTTCCTTTGAACTAAGATAAAGGGGGAAGGAAGAAAGCGAGTCAGTACGGTAATTCCTCATCCTCAAATTAATCCTTCCCATGTATTATTGTCCAACGAATAAGTAATTGTAGGAGTGAAATCTTGATATACTTTGAAAAAGCAAAGAGTAAGTCTTAATCCATAAAAAAAAATACAGAATTCTCATATTTATAGGACTAAACAAAGGGATTGGCAAATAAAAGGGCCAATGCTACAACCAGACCATAAATTGTTAAGGCTTCCATAAAAGCCAAACTAAGCAATAAAGTACCTCGTATTTTTCCCTCCGCCTCGGGCTGTCTTGCAATACCTTCTACAGCTTGGCCCGCAGCAGTGCCTTGACCAATCCCCGGTCCAATAGAAGCAAGTCCGACAGCTAACCCAGCAGCAATAACGGAAGCGGCAGAAATCAATGGATTCATGATAAGTTCCTCACACCAAAATAAAGAAATGGTTAATGATACAATCATCCAATGAGTTTTGAGTTAATTATTCCATCGCTAAGATTCAACCAGCTGAAGTAACTCAAAACTTGGAATTGAAAATTGAAGTAATAATATTGATTATTGAACTCTCAGAAAGAACTATTTCCATATCTCTTTTTTAGTTCCTATCCACAGGATTTTTGTGAATCCATACATACAACCTTTGTTCGTTCACTTCTGTTTTCCAACCCATTATTTGAATTTTTCATTATTTGTCTTTAGTTCATTTCATCTATTTATTGATTCAATTTCGAATCAAAGACGAAACAGAAGAACTCCTATTGGAATCCCTATCTAAATTCACAGCAGTCCGATGCGATGGATTAGATATATTTTGAGTTCATATATAACTAGTATATATCTACTATCACATATACGCGTCTTTCTTCCATAATGGAAACCGACTACTCTACTCCTATCTTAGATTCAATCGGATTCTAAAATTTTTCTTCAAAGGATGCGCAAGAGTTAGTGTATAGCCATTAACTTACATATACCTAATTCTAACCCTTTTCCTAAAAAATCACATTTTTTTGAATCTTGTTTTTTGTAAATTCGTCTCTTCCTTTTTTTTATCATTATCTCACATGGATCTAATCTAAATTAACGAATTCATTAGGCCGAATCATTGCATAGAAATAAAAAATAACAAACAGTAGTATTTAATTGAGCTAAGTTCATGCAATTTTTTATTTCTAAAAATTGGATTTTAGTCAATCATTGAATTGAATGAAATCGACTGAAATGGGAATCATTCTATAGAACAGCTTTTTTAAACTCACACGCCATAAATTGATATCAAAAAAATTCCTATTCAATATAGGACTCAAAATATTGAAATTGAATAAACAAAACAATCAATGTAAAGAGAGAGTTTTCATTGGAGGGAGATATGATATAAATAAATCAAAATGGACCAAATCCGGATTTTAGGAAAAAGATCTTTTCGATCTCTTTCCTTTTTTTATTATTAGACTTTAGAACTAACATCATTTACTAATAGCTGAATCTTTTTTGCTATTATTCTAGATTGTTGTATTTGTATATTTATGTTGCCTAAGTATAAACAAATTATCTTGTTGAGTTGCGCATCCATTGCTTGGTTGGACGAACTCAGTTTAAGTTAAAAAAAAGACTAGACTATTTCAAAAACTCGTCAATGATGATCCTCCACGGATTCGCCTATATAAGCCGCAGCTAAAGTTGCAAAAATAAGAGCTTGAATCCCACTTGTAAATAATCCAAGGAACATCACAGGTATAGGAACTACTAAAGGTACTAAAGAAACAAGAACAAGAACTACTAATTCATCGGCTAATATATTCCCGAAAAGTCGAAAACTAAGCGATAAGGGTTTTGTGAAATCTTCTAAAATGTTAATGGGTAAAAGAATTGGAGTTGGTTGAATGTATTTACTAAAATACCTTAATCCTTTTTTTGAAAGACCCGCATAGAAATATGCTATTGACGTAAGTAAAGCTAAAGCAACAGTAGTATTTATATCATTCGTGGGTGCGGCTAACTCTCCATGAGGTAATTCTATGATTTTCCAGGGTAAAAGAGCACCCGACCAATTAGAAACAAAAATAAATAGAAACATAGTTCCAATAAAAGGAACCCATGGACCATACTCTTCTCCAATCTGAGTTTTGCTCACATCTCGAATGAATTCAAGAATATATTCGAAGAAATTTTGACCGTCAGTTGGAATAGTTTGTGGATTCCGAACAGCGATAACGGCAGAACCTAATAAGATAGCAATTACAACCCAAGAAGTAATAAGTACTTGGGCATGGACTTGGAAACCCCTTATTTGCCAATAGAAATGCTGGCCGACTTCTACACTAGAGATATCATATAACCCCGTTAGTGTGTTGATGGAACATGATATAACATTCATTTTGTCCTCTGACAGAAATATAACTTTACTTTAAATAATAAAGACTTATTTTGATTCAACCCTTTCCTTTTGGACTTGACCACTCAACTTGTATATTTTGTATACCAACTAAACTAATCACACAATATCCACACAGTCTTTTTTTTATCTCTTTTGTGCGATTCGGAAATAATAAATAATAACCGACTCCATAAATCTATATCTATGGAGTTCAAAAATCTAATAATTTCTTTATCTTATTATTAATTATTAATCACGGATTTCGTATATAGCTAGAACGACCCTCGCAAATCGCGAATACTAATTTGTTAAGAATTAATCGAATTGAAGCTAGAGCGTCATCATTTGCTGGAATCGAAATATCTGCGAGATCGGGATCACAATTTGTATCAACTAAACAAATTGTTGGAAGTCCCAAAGCGATACACTCCCGAAGAGCCGTATATTCTTTTTGCTGCTCAACTATGATTACAATATCAGGCAATCCCGTCATATATTGAATCCCGCCTAGATATGTTTGCAAACGAGATAATTCTCTCTTCAACATAGCTGCATCTCTTTTCGGAAGACGGTTTAGTCTCCCCGTCTTTTGTTCCATTCTCAAGTCCCTGAACTTATGAAGCCGCGTTTCTGTAGTGGACCAATTTGTTAACATACCACCAGACCATTTTTTATTAACATAATGACACCGAGCCCTTATTGCAGCCCGCGCTACGGAATCCGCTGCAATATTTTTGGTACCAACAATTAAAAATTGTTTTCCCTTACTTGCTGCATCAAAAACTAAATCACAAGCTTCTGATAAAAAACGAGCAGTTCTAGTGAGATTTGTAATATGAATACCTTTATGTTTTGCATAGATATAGGGCGCCATTCGAGGATTCCATTTCTTAATACCATGCCCAAAATGAACTCCTGCTTCCAGCATCTCTTCCAAATTTATGTTCCAATATCTTCTTGCCATTTCTCCTCACACTTTCTCTCTCTCTCTCTTTTTTTTATTATTAATAAAAAAAAAGAGACGAGGCACCTTGAAATAAATAATTGTTCCAATGGAACCTTCTCTTCTACCGGAGATTGGTCGTTTATAGACGAGCCAAGCCATTACTTTCTATTCGTAATTTTCTTTATTACATTAATTTTTTAATTATTTATTAAGTTAACAAATCAAATGACCATACCAAAACAAATCAAATAGCAAACAAATAGTTAAAAGGACGCATCTGCCTCCTCTTTCTTATTCTAAGTTAAGAATCATTCAATCCTAGAAAAGATCGGTCTGATGTACCATATCAATTCTTTGAAATGCAAGAGTCAAATAATTTTCTGTGGTGGAAGAAAATATCTCTCATTTCCCCCCGAAGAAATTTTTTTTTTTCGAAAAGAATGTTGTTATGCTGCCTTGAAGAGGGTACTAATCCTTTGAATCCGGTCCCGGCAGGTATCATACTCCCTAGAACAACGTTCTCTTTCAGTCCTTTCATCCAATCGATACGGCCCCGAAGAGCGGCTTTTGCTAAAACTCGAGCAGTTTCTTGGAAACTTGCTTCGGATATAAAACTTTGAGTATTCAGAGATGCTCTTGTTATTCCCAATAAGATGGCTCGATAACAGATCGCTTCTTCTAAAGCGCGTCCCGTTCGTTCCGCTCGTACCAATCCAATCAGTTCCCCCGGTAAAAAAATATTAGACATTCCATCTTCTGAAACCAAGACTTTTGATGTTATTTGACGCACAATAATTTCTATATGCCTATCATGGATCTGCACCCCCTGAGATCGATAAACTTTTTGTATCTTATTAACCAAAGAGATACGACTTTGCACTATAGTTAGTTCAGCACCAATCAAGAATCCCCAAGGAATTCCAAGAATTTTTGTTATACGTTCGTTCCAACCCTCAACTCTCTTTTCTAGGTTCATCGATATTGAATCAATCGAACGCACTTCTACTACTTGTTCTACTTTTGGAAGACCCTGCGTTATATCACTAGATCTCGATTTTTCATACATAAATGTAACTAATATATCTCCTTCGTAAACGATTTCTCCACAATGCCCATGAACAGTTGCTCCTGGAGTAGCTAAATAAGGCTTGGCTGTTCTTATTACTATAGAATCAACGCGAACAATTAAAACTTGACCCGCTTTTAGGTGTGGTCCTTTTTTAGATATACATACATTTTCACAAATAAACTGCCCAAGACTCATTATTGTGGGCATTTCCTCACAATAATTATCATGATAATTATGATGGAGAAAATACCAATTCAAATTGAATGGATTCAAAACAATCTTACTACATGGACTGAGATTATAAATTCTCCTATTTTCATCCATTAAATAATATTTTTGAAGTACTTGAAAAGTTTGTTTTAAATTGTCAAGCTGCAAATATTTCGCTACTGAGGTCTGATTATGAGTTATTAAAGGGTAAAATGATGAATAAAAATCCGAAATTTGAAGGGCTGTTCCTAAAGGGCCCAACAAATTACTAATTGGAATTAGAGGATCTTTTTGAATTGATTCTTTTATCACATTGTAATATTTTACATCCTTGAATAGACCCATGCAAAAATAATTAGATGATGACAAAATTAGAAAAGATTGGGATTCCTTATTTCTATTCAACAGCACACGAAGAGTTCCGTGATTTTGGCTAAATGATTGCTGAATCCTTGCTTTGGAATAAGTGGAATAAAATGGATTTTTATTGATACGATCTGAGGCATTATCATAGATCAATCCGGAACCTGACGGATCATTCCTTTTTCTGTTTCTGATATACAAAATATGTGATTTCACTAAGTCGATTCTTAAGAAATCTCGAAGCAGCCCTTTTGTACTTACTTCAACAAAGGAAGCGTGGACCTCTTCGACGGAAGAACTTTTCTTGTCTTGGTCCCAATTCAAGACTAAACAAGTCCGAACTAGTTGAATACTTGTGTCAGAAATTCTCCAAGTTGCTTTGCCATTTCCATAAAGGATATAGTTGACAACTCCAAGTTGCATATTATCCTTTTCCCGAAAGGGATCCTGGGGGAAGAGTGTTGCTAAATTGATACCGTCCGCTATTTCATATGTGCTTACGGGTCGAACCAAAACAAAATACTTTTTCTTGCTAGGTGTGAGCCATTGGACATAGATCCAATTTGTCAATTTTTTTGATTTCTTAGAATTTGTTTTTTCCGATCCTGGTGGTATCAAGATACCACTGTGTCGAGATATCTTATCTTTTTCTCCAGGAAAATGGATATCCCCGGAAAAGATTTGAAGTTCAATCCCTTTTTTTTTTCTCTCCACTCGGACCAATCCGCCCACTTGGCTTCTTGTATTTAACGTGATTTGTGTATTTACTCCAATGATACTATTGTTCCGTACCATTATGGAAGAGGATTCGGATAAAATATGTACTTCCTCGGGAATGAAAAAAAATTGATCCACTTTCATTTGGTATTTTTGCTTAAACTTTTTGTCTCCTCCATATTCAATTACATCCTCTTTTTTGATGATTGAATGCGCCCCTACCGTCCCATATTTAGTAATTCCCGAACTGTTTCTTCTGTATTGAGGATCGTCGAAAAAAGCAAGAATACTCTTTCTACGGAAAATACCATTTATGGATATTTCAATCGAGATACCTGAACCTGAATGTGGAATTAATTCTTTCTCTTGTTCTTGAATCGATTGGACTGGAATAAGAAATCTATTTCTTCGTCCCTTTGCCAATAAATATGAATTCTCTCGGAGAATAGTGGAATATATGAAATGATAATGCCCAGTCCCTACGATTCGATTTAATTCTGAATAATCAGAAATCATATCTTCTTTTTTATCAAAAAAATCCGAACTCAAAAATTTGTGTCTCTCTTGATCATTATTTCCTGAGAGGCTAGAAATATATCTTCTTTCGGTAGAAATAGAATGAATGTTTATTTGATCTTGATCCTTGTAGAACGAAAAAGGAACTGCATTAAATTTGCATGAACCTCCTGATAATATCCACAAGTGGCTTGTTTTGGGTAAAAGACGTACATTACTATATTTAAATTCGGGCGAATGGTACACATCGGTACTCCAGTGCATTTCCCCCTCTAAGTCAGAATAAATATGTTTTCGAACCCTCTCTGTAAAATTGAAAGTGTATGTTGTTCCCGCGCGAATCTCAGCAATCACTTGTTCTGATTTTACATATTGACCATTTTGAACTAAAAGAAAACTTTTTTGTGGGATAGTTACCTTATGTATAATATCTTCACTCTTAATAATTACATATAAGTCCATATAACATAAAAGGGCAGGATGCCCATGACGTGTACGTATAGGCTGAAGCAAATCCTCATTGAATTTGATTTTTCCATTAGAAGGGGCCCGTACATGTTCTGCAGTACCCCCTGTAAATACTCCACCGGTATGAAAAGTTCTTAATGTTAGTTGAGTCCCCGGTTCCCCAATGGATTGCCCCGCAATAATACCTACAGCTTCTCCCAATTCAACCAAGTCGCCATGAGTGGGACTCCGACCATAACATAATCGACAGATCCAAGACGTACTCCTACAAGTAAAGGGAGTTCTAATATATATTGGTTGTGTTCGAAAGGTTATGAATTGGGTGACAAGCCCAATCCCAATATCTTGATTTCGAATGGCAATGCACCGCGGACCCATATATATATTGTCTGATAATACACGACCAATTAATGTTTGGATAAAAATTCTTTCGGGCAGTGTCCTATTTCGAAGACTTGAAGAAATACCTCGGGTAGTGCCACAATCTGTTCTACGTACAACAATGTGTTGAACTACTTCAACAAGTCTGCGCGTAAGATATCCAGCATCTGATGTTCGTACAGCAGTATCTACAACTCCTTTTCTAGCTCCGTAGCAAGAAATGATATATTCCGTTAAAGACAGTCCTTCGCGTAAATTGCTTTGAATGGGTAAATCAATCATTTGTCCTTGGGGATCCGCCATTAATCCTCTCATACCTACTAATTGGTGTACTTGAGATGCATTTCCTCTAGCTCCTGAAAACGACATTATATGGACTGGATTAAACGGGTCAGTCATCCTAAAATTAAGATTCATTTCTTGTCGCAAATATTCACTTGTAGCATACCATATCTCGATAGATTGGCGTAATTTTTCTACCGCGTGTACATTCCCAAAATGATGGTGTTTTTCCAAAATCAAACTTTGTTGTTCAACATCTTGTACTAGCCATCCCTTAGAAGGTATTGTTAAAAGATCATCAATTCCTAATGAAATGGATATAGCAGTTGCTTGCTGGAAACCCAGAGTTTTTACTTGATCTAAGATATGTGATGTATATGCCATTCCAAAGTGATCTATTAATCTGCTAATAAGTCGTTTAATGGCAGTTCCGTCTATCACTTTATTGTGAAATACCAGATTGGCCCGTTCTGCCATACGTACCTCCCTATTTAAATGAGTTGGATTCGACAATGGATTTGAGTCAATGATTGGAAAACTTCCTTTTCTCGATCTTAAATTGCGCAGAAAGTCAGGTCAGGGACTCGAGTCCTAGTTGAACCGGAGAGACCCAAAGTCACCCCGGTGTCATAGAATTTTTGAACTTAGCTACCATAAGGTATAGGTATCAGATAAGCAGGCCCGACAAAAACCTTGTATAGCTTCTTCCATTTCTCGATAAAGAAAAATATGACCAATAGTGGTTCGGATGTATATCCAAAGAATTTCT